TTAATAGATAGTAAAAACTCCATACAGTTGATCTTTTGAACCCGTTTCAAGCCATGATGCCTAATCAACCAATCTTGGGGTAAACAGTCTCGACTGCTTTGCTTATATTTACTTTCATTTCATTCTTGTACATAGGAAATGAGATTCAATCCCTTTAACTGCAAATTCAAAAGCCGTTTTATTTCACTCATATAACTATCTGGTTTAGTTCATCAACCCGAATTCTGAATAAAAAAATAAAATATATATATTCAACTCATTTAACTTTCTTACTAGAAAGAAAATAAATAGGGGAAATTTTATGTCTCACCGAATCACACGTAGAGATATTGATAATACACATAGAGTTAATGGTATTTCATAACTAATTGATTGAGCAGCAGCTCTTAAACCACCTAAAAAGGAATATTTATTATTTGATCCATATCCCGACATAAGAAGTCCAACGGGAGCAAGACTTGAAACAGCGATCCATAAAAAAACACCAATACTAAGATCGGCTAGAATAAGGCGATAACCAAAAGGAATTACTGAATAACTTAGTAAAATGGATATGACTGCTATGGATGGTCCGATACTGAATAAACGAGTATCCCCTCTAGATGGAAAAAGATTCTCTTTGAAAAGTAGTTTTACCCCATCTGCTAGAGCTTGAAGAATTCCCAAGGGACCGGCGTATTCAGGTCCAATACGTTGTTGTATCCCTGCAGATATTTCTCTTTCTAACCAAACAATTACTAGTACACCTAGTGTGATTCCTAATACAAGAGTCAAAATAGGGACAAGCACCCATATGATCCCATAGACTTCTTTTAAGAATTCCAATCTGGAAAACGAATGGATGGCTTGTAGTTCTGTTGTATTATCAATTATCATTTCAACGATCAACTTCTCCCATAATGATATCTATACTACCTAGTATCGTCATAATATCAGCCAATTTCATTCTTTTAACTAACTGAGGCAGAATTTGCAAGTTGATAAAACCCGGTGGGCGAATTTTCCATCTCCAAGGAAAAACACTCTGATCTCCTATCAGAAAAATTCCCAATTCTCCTTTTGGTGCTTCGACTCTTACATAAAGTTCTTGTTTGGACAATTCAAAAGTTGGAGAAGGTTTTTTACTAATAAATCGATATTCAAAATCATTCCATTCAGTATCTTTTACTCTATCAAAGCGTCGGATTTCTAAATTCTCAAAGGGCCCCCCTGGAATTCCTTCCAGAGCCTGTTGGATAATTTTTATGGATTCTGTCATTTCACTGATTCGTACTAAATAACGAGCTAATGAATCCCCTTCTTTTTGCCATTGAACCTCCCAATCAAATTCGTCGTAACACTCATAATGATCAACTTTACGAAGGTCCCATTGTATTCCGGAAGCTCGTAGCATTGGTCCTGATAAACCCCAATTTAGTGCTTCTTCTCCTCCAATAATGCCTACGCCCTCAACTCGTTCTAAAAAAATAGGATTCCGTGTAATAAGCTTTTGATATTCAGCAACCCCTGTTAAAAAATAATCGCAAAAATCCAAACATTTATCTATCCATCCATGAGGTAGATCAGCAGCTATTCCTCCGATACGAAAATAATTATGCATCATTCGCATACCGGTGGCAGCTTCGAATAGGTCATATATCAATTCTCGTTCTCGAAAAATATAGAAGAAAGGGGTCTGTGCCCCAATATCTGCCATAAAAGGACCAAGCCATAACAAATGAGAAGCTATACGACTCAACTCCAACATAATGGCTCTGATATAGCTAGCCCTTTTAGGTACTTGAATATTGCCTAGTTGTTCGGGTCCATTTACGGTTATTGCTTCTGTGAACATAGTAGCTAAATAATCCCAACGTGTTACATAAGGCAAATATTGTATAATTGTTCGGTTTTCCGCAATTTTCTCCATTCCTCTGTGTAAATAACCCAATATTGGTTCACAGTCAATAACATCTTCACCATCGAGAGTAACGATAAGTCGAAGAACACCATGCATTGATGGGTGGTGAGGACCCATATTGACTATCATGAGATCTTTTCTTCTTGTAGTTGGTGCAATCATAAGTTTTTTACCGAGTCATTCTTCCATGAATTGCTGAAAGTAAAAAGAAGTTATCAAAATTGAAACGCATAAGTTCAAATGATATCACTCTTTAAATTAACGAGTTTTTGTCTCTCGAATATCCAACCGATCAATTAATTCTTTATAACGTACTCTATTTTTTTTTGACAAATAAGCCAGTAATCGTTGACGTTTTCCCAAAATTTTTCGCAAACCTCTCTGAGATGAATAGTCTTTTTTGTGCAATTCCAAATGTGAAGTAAGTCTCCTTATCTTAGTGGTGAAACTGAATACTTGAAATTCAACAGAACCTCTGTTTTCTTCATTTTCTTTTTGAGAAATAACCGAAATGAATGAATTTCTTACCATAAAAAAAAGCCTCCTCTCCCTTTTTACAGATATGGATTTTACCGATCAGTAATAATAATGTCATTCATTTTAATGTGGTATATACAATAATATAATTCAAATTTCTTTATGAACTCCTAATTTTATCAATTCAAATGAATCAATCCAATTGAAAATTAGATTTAGATAGGGAGAGAAAAGGATTGGCACATTTTCGTATTCACAAAAGCGAAGAATTTAGACCTAAAATGAAGAGGGTTCTGTTGATTCATTTCTAGATCGAATTGATACATTATTCATTTAGTATTATTTAGAATGAAATGTAAGACAGGACGTGTGATGTGTGTATTTATTTGCTTTCATATATCCTATATAGTAGAGGATATATAGGAAAAATGTACTATCAACGAATTTTCAATCGTGGATACAAATGTATCCTTAACATACTGAAACGACTGCCATTATTGGTATCAAACCAATAGCGATTCATACAAGCTAAATCTTCTAATCGATAATTAGGCCAAAGAAAGAACTTCAATTTCATTAATTGATTTGTCTCTCTATCAAGGTGATTACTGTCACCTAGAACTTGGCTGCTATTCTTTTCGTTGCAAAATACAGGATTTCTATCTACATCATTCCTATTCTTTGAATTGAAACAAATTAGAATTCTTAATTTTCTACGACGCCTAAATGAGAAAATATTTTCAGGAACAAGCAAATCCAAATGATTTTTGTCTCTATTTCTTGTTATTCTTTCATGTGGTGGAATAGATTCATCAAAATTATTCTTAGCAACATATCTTTGCTCTCGGTATCTTTGATTAGTTTGGTGCTTACTCTTATGAACCAACAAAATACCGATGGTTTGATACATAATAAACTGTCCGTCGTTTTTTACAGACAGACGAATGGGTTCGATAATAAATATTCCCCTTTTCATCAATTCTGGAAGAGTTAAATTCTTCTGAATCAGCATTATATCCAAACTCATTTCTCCCCTTTGAATCGAGGATATAGAAATTTTTCTTGGATCTATTAGTCTAAGCAGGAAACAATATACCTTAATATTATTGATCATTCTTTGATTCAAAGTATCGTCCCATCTCAATTGAAAAAGCAAATAACGTTTCAGGAACAAATCTAGTTCTGCTTCCGTGTTACTTTTGTATTGTTTTTTCTTTTTACCTTTTTTCATGTCCGATCTTGCATAATCTTCTTCAATATCTTTTTGTTGGTTTGAAAGAACGGATCCAAGATCCCCTTGGCTTGTGGTTTTTTTTTCTTCTTGATTTCGATTCTTTATTTTTTTATTCGATGGTATCAAAAAACTTCCCTTTTGCTTTTCATTAATCTTTTGATTTTGATTTTCATTACTATTTTCATTTCTATTCAAATTTAAAAGAAGTAATTTGCTTGGTATAAACCAAGATTTCGTTTTATATGTATTATAAAGTAACAAAAATTCTGGGAAGAACCAAAGTTCCAGATTCAATATGGGACTCTTTAGTATTTTTTCATTCATCCCCATCCAATCAAAAAAGACTTTTGGGGAGTTTGGTAAATTCATTTCTGGAATCATAAGATAAAAAATATTTTTTTTATCAATTATTTGATAATTATTAGTAACAATCTGAGTATTTTGATTACTATTGGCATCGATCGTGATCCAGGCCTCAATATCGACTTTTTGTCTAAGATCAAAATTGATAATTTTCCAATCTAAATATTTCCTATCGGGGGTTTTTTCCATATATAGAATATCGCCCTTTCCTAGATAATTATTGATAGGGATACTCCTCAGCATATCAAAAAAAGTGTCTTTATATGTGTTGTAATTATAAGAAATCTCTTGATTCTTATTTCCTTCAAACGGCGATCTAGAAATAAATGAGTCCTTTTTATTTTCAGAATTAATAGATTTATATGATAAAAGATCATATTTATAGTATTTTTGAAAATTATCTTTTTGATTCAATAATGAATAGACTTCCAAAATATTTTCTTTTTTGTAATCAATTAATTGGTCTTTTTCATATAAATTCCATTTGCTGAAATTTTTCCTTTTAACCATACGACGTTGATAAACTCTATTTCGCCATTGTTGTGGTATTAATCTAGACCATCTGATCTGAGATAAATCGTATTGATAATGCCCTCTTAACCAGTTTTTCCATTGATTCATTTCAGAACTCGGAAGTCTGTTATCCCTTAATTTAGAATGAACTATTCCTTGTGTTTCAAAAGAATCCTTTATTTCAGGCTTAAGAAAAAAAGGGATTCCTTGATATTGAAGAAATAATTTTAATTTATACAAGTTAATAACTTGGGTTTGTGATAATTTGTAAAATACATATGCTTGTGATAAGTACGATAAGTCATAAAAAATATGTGAATTTGTCTTACTATTACTAATATTATAAAGTGACTTTTTTATAGTCGAAATAAACTCAATTGGATTTTTATTTTTTTTTTTAATTATTTCTTGACTTGTTTCATTATTGTAAATGGATTTATTCATAATTTTTTTTGTTGATTCAAGAAATAATTTTCTCTTCATTCTGGGAATATTAATGATAGATAAAAATAT